GTAAGCAAGAAGATTGTTTACGAAGAAACAACAAGAAAAATTCATATTCTGATACATAAGAGTTATATAGGAATCGAAATAGTCTTTTATTTTCTTTTGAAAAAAGAAAAATGGATTTCATTGAAGTAATAAGACTATTCCAATTCGAATAATAGTTGAGAAAGAATCGCAATAAATGCAAAGATGGAACATCTTGGATCCGGTATTCAAGGAGTTGAACCAAGATTTCAAAATGGATAGGATAGGGTATTTCTATATGTGATAGATAATGTAAATGCAAAAATTTGTCTTCTAAAAAGGGAAATATTGAATGAATAGATTGTAAATTTTGAAACTTTGGTATTTCTTTTTCTTCCGGACAAGATAGTTCTCCTAGCGAGAATGGGATTTCTAGAACGATTGCAAACCCCTCAGATAGAATCTGAGAATAAAACTCTGAATAAAAATGATTGCTGTGATCCAACAATCGATCTTGGTTAGGATGATTAACCGAATTAATCCAAAAATTCTGCTGATACATTCGAATAATTAAACGTTTCACAAGTAGTGAACTAAATTTCTTGTTATTACAACCAAAAATTTCCACAGGTTCGGAACCTTTTAATCCATAATCATGGGCAAATGCATAAATATATTCCTGAAAGAGAAGTGGGTAAACGAAGTATTGTTGACGAGATTTCTGTTTTTCTGAATACCCTTCAAATTTTTCCATTTGTATTTCTACTTGAATCAGAGAAAAAAGTATTTCTCGATTTATCAAATGATGATACATAGTGCAATATGGTCATAACAGGGTGTTACATTTTTTAAAACAAACCCTGAGAAGAAAGGGAGTCTAATCCATAGATCTTTCTCCGCTCCTTTTCTATCTAAATAGATTTAGTTTATGTTTATTCTAATTACTAAAAAGAACAAAACAAATCTTTTATTTTTGCAGGCCAATCGCTCTTTTGACTTTGGAATACAGTCTCTTTATCAATATACTGCTTCTTTTACACATTCAATTCATAACATCCCTTTTAAATCCATAATCAAGAATAATTAGGATTCCTAAAAAAAATTAAAGGGTCCACCGATAGGAAAACCCAGCCTTTCCCCGTATCAGGCACTAATCTATTTTTAACGTCTAATTAGATCGGGGAGTCATTTCAATTAAGAAGTTAAGCTCGTTGCTTTTTATTTTACCAGAATTAGAGCCAGGCTCTATCCATTTATTCACTAGACCCAGAAAATCGGAATTTTTTTATTCAAAAAAAAAAAGAAATTGATTTTATTACGACATGCTATTTTTTCCATTCATTACCTTTGAGGATCAGTCGTGGTCTTCTAGACTCTACCAAGAGTCTGGACGAATTTGTTGCTTCATCCAAATGTGTAAAAGATCATAGTCGCACTTAAAAGCCGAGTACTCTACCATTGAGTTAGCAACCCAGATAAAATAGGATCTTAGATACGATCGAAATCCAAAAATCGATGGAATTACGCCAGACGCTCCTATCAAAAGATGGAATTAGCAAGACATCAAAAGAAAAATTTTATCAACCATTAAAAACACTTAAATACCAAAATAAACAGATCGGTTAAATTTCACTAAGGTTAAAAAAGGAGCGGCCTCAATCATAATAGCAAAATTGTTATTTTTTTTTTTAATAGAAAAATCTTGTATGAGACTACATGCAAGGGGGGGCAACCCTATCATTTAAGCAAAGTGTAGACAGAAATACCTAATATGGAGTGAGGATAAAGAGACCCATCTAGCTACTAATTCTAGCTGTTCAATAGACCTTTGTCAATAGAAAGACAATGGTAAGAAAACCTATTAGATACAAATAAGGAAATTAAATAAGGGCTTTTGTTGGATTAGCACGATATAAATGCAACAAAAAATAGGACTAAAAAAGAGACAAATTGTGTCTAAATAATTAAGGGGTATTAAGGACCCTCCCTTACTTTTTTATTTTTTATTCATTTAGTTCTTCAATTAACTCAAAGCTCTTTCTTTATCTTTAAAGAATTCGGCTTTACTTAAAATATCATAAACAGTTCTTGTAGGTTGAGCACCTTTTTCAAGGAAATAGAGAATAGCTGGAACATTTAAACAAGTTTGATTCTTTATCGGATCATAAAAACCAACTTTTTGAAGATCTCTCCCTTCTCTTCGAGATCGAACATCAATTGCAACGATTCGATAGACCATTTATTGGGATAGATGTAGATAAACAATGCCCCCCCTAGAAACGTATAGGAGGTTTTCTCCTCATACGGCTCGAGAAAATGATTCGAATTTCTATCCATAATACAAGTAGAAATTAGACTATGACTTGCATTAATTTCCTTATAGAAGAAAAAACAAATTTCATTTATACTCATGACTCAAGTTGGCTTATTTTGACTGACAGACTTCAAAAGAGAAATCCTTGGAAATTTTTTGAGTCGTCTCTAAACTCTTTTCTTTATCTCATCTCGAACAAATTGACTTTTATTCCTTATTCTGATCTAATTCTATTGTTGAGATGGTTGAAAATCATGTTTACTTGTTCCGGAATTCTTTATCTTTAATTTGTGAAATCCTTGGGTTTAGACATTACTTCGGGAATTCCTATTCTTTTTTCTTTCAAAAGAGTAGCAACATACCCTTTCTTTTTTTCTTATTTCCTTCAATAAAGCATTTTGCTCTTCTAGAGAAATCGAATATGAACGATTGATTCTGATAGACTTTTAATCGAAAAAGTTTTCCAATCTTCCAAAATTAGACTTTTTCTTATTTTAACCTTCAATTTCTATATTAAGGATAGACTGACAAAGTTGGCCTAATTTATTAGTTTTCACTAACCCTAGATTCTTTCCCTTGATAAAAAATCAATTCTGTCTTCTCGAGCTCCATCGTGTACTATTTACTTACAAACAACTCAGCGCAAATTGGGTTCGGGACAAATAGAACAGACTATGTCGAGCCAAGAGCATTTTCATTACTATGGAAAATGGTGGATAGCAAAATCCACAATCGATTATCTCCTTCAAGTCGCACGTTGCTTTCTACCACATCGTTTTAAACGAAGTTTTACCATAACATTCCTCTAATTTCATTGCAAAGTGGTATCGAGAATTGATCCAATATGGATGGAATCATGAATAGTCATTGGTTTTGTATACTAATTCAAACTTGCTATCTATGGAGAAATATGGATAAAAGAAAAAAGTATTTATTGGGGAAGACTCCGCAAGGATCCAATTTATTTAAATCCATATTCTATCATATGAATGAAACATAGTTTGAAAAAGAGGAAAAAAATAGTTTGCTTAAGACTTATTTATTATTGAATTTCCATCCTCAACGGAGAACTCGAGATGATCAATCTTAAAATGAGAAGGATCAACTCTTCTCCAACAAATAAACTATGCCAATGAAAAGAGTGGAAGTTTTTTGGTAGTTATAAACTTTTCATAGTTCTTCGACTGGAGTAACGGGAGTAACAAAAGAAAGAAAAAATGAAGTAAAAAAATGTAGTGTAAAGTAAAATTAGGGTCTTTGCTTTTACTTATAGGATTCCTTCTTTTAGGTAACAGAAAGAATTAAAAATCAAAAATAAGAAAAGTATGATTTTTTTTGAATCCATTCTATTCTATCCAACGAACAGTTCTTACCTTACCCTTACCGGAATGGTCTGGATATTTAAAGAATCACAGATCGAGATCCTTTTCGCTTAACCAAAGAAGGACCCCTCTTTTTTACTAATAATACAACAAAAGAAAAATATATTAATACAACAAAAGAAAAATATATCTGTATCATAAAGGGATAGGTCTAATTTTTTATACAGCGTTTTCCCTCATATATTTTTGTTTTTCAATCAATTCAAAAATCGAGCAGATAAAATATATGAATTTATCTCTAATCCTCACATTCCATTATATTTGCAAATCAGATAATACCTAAAATAGAAAAATCAGGTCTCTATCCATAGAATGGAAACTCCTCTTTTTTTTTTTCACATTAGGTGTCAAATGTACCCTGTAAGAATTCCCACTTCATGGATATGGAGCATAAAGTTTATCTAAAACGTTCGAATTTCAAAACACATATTCAAAACACATACACATCTGAGTAATGAGTAGTAGCAGCATATCCTGAATGTGCCGACAGACCAAAATTTTTACTAAAAATAAAGATATTCAATTTGATGACTGGACTTGACACTTCATTTTGTTTTATGAGTAAAGAAAAGGAATCCTTAGAAATGCATCTAATCTAAGAGTTCATAAGAAATAATTATTCTCTTTAATAAGTTTTTGTGTCGTGCAGGGCACAATATGATTCTATTTTTCGTTTCATGAAAAAATCTGGGACGGAAGGATTCGAACCTCCGAATAACGGGACCAAAACCCGCTGCCTTACCACTTGGCCACGCCCCATTTCGTTTTATGCGACACTAATAAACAGTAGTTTTATTATATATTATTCGTCAATCCCACTTCAATTACCTAAAAAATCAGGGATATTTTCTTGCTAGGATTCTAAACATGCAGATAATATAGAATCCAAAAATGCATTGATCATTACATGAAATTCTATTAAGATATTATATGAAAGTCGAATTTCTTCCATTCTCATTTGAGAATGCGAATACAAGGAGGTATTTTGTATTTGGGAAAGCCCGAAGAAAAAGGATTTTAAATCCACCTTTTCTTTTCCTTTTTCCCTTAGAAAAATAACTCAATCAAAATCCAATTATCTACTCTACAAGAACGAAATGCTTGTTATGCCTAATATACTTAGTTTAACCTGTATCTGTTTTAATTCTGATCTCTATCCGACTAGTTTTTTCTTCGCCAAATTACCCGAAGCTTATGCCATTTTTAACCCAATCGTGGATGTTATGCCTGTCATACCTGTACTCTTTTTTCTATTAGCGTTTGTTTGGCAAGCTGCTGTAAGTTTTCGATGAAATCTTTACTATTCTGTTCTGTCTGCCAAATTCAATGATGTATTCATTCCAAAAAAATGAAAAAAAAATGTAGAAGAGCCGGGAAGTCTTATATTTTGAACTTTCGATTCTAAAATTCAAATTCTTCTACATTGAATGTATAGCTGCAGCAATAAATTTGGATCAGCCTTTCTACCCCCTGCACATACGTTGAGCAGGTACCTTTAGGTACCCACACAATACCTAAACTAATTTTTGATATTGATAAGAGTGCTTATTATAAAGCAATTCTTGCCATTTTCTTTTTTAAGAATTGATTTTTTTAGGTGTCAAAATAAAAAAAACCATCCTAGTGGATCTGTGCGGTAAGGAAAAACGGGTAATCTATTCCTTAAAAAAAATCTTGGAGATTATATAATGCTTACTCTCAAACTCTTTGTTTATACAGTAGTGATATTCTTTGTTTCCCTCTTTATCTTTGGATTCTTATCTAATGACCCAGGACGTAATCCTGGACGTGAGGAGTAAAAATCCAAAATTTTTGGGAATTTTTTCTTACAAATTGGATTTATTTCGTACATTTATCTATGAGAAAATCCGGGGGTTAGAATTCCTTACAATTCGAAAGTCCCAAATGATTCGAGGGGGCGGAAAGAGAGGGATTCGAACCCTCGGTACAAAAAATTGTACAACGGATTAGCAATCCGCCGCTTTAGTCCACTCAGCCATCTCTCCCCGTTCCAAATCGAAAGGTTTTCGCGATATGACAGAGGCAAGAAATAACGATTATAAAAAATCCTTCCTTTTTCATTTCAAAAGTGCATAAAAATTATATTGCCAATTCCATTTTAGTTATATTCTTTTTTCTTAATGTTAATAAAAAAAAGGAGAAAATTCTTGTTTCTTCTTTGTACGATATAGGCTGAGAGACAATCAGATATATTTTCTCTTCAGCGGGCATTTCCGTATAGGACTTATTAGAATAAAACAAGCAGGTTATAGAAAAAAAAATTCTTATCAAACCCACCATAAAATTGGAAAGAAAGATAAAGTAAGTAGACCTGACCCCTTGAATGAGGCCTCTATCCGCTATTCTGATATATAAATTCGATGTGGATGAAATTGTTGTATAAGCGGATTTTTTGTATTTCCTTGGACTTAGATTAGACCGCGCAAGGCAAGAATTTTTCGCTATTTACGATTTCATATTCTTGTTACTAGACGTTCTATAGGAATAAGAAGAAATCGCAACTCTTTTCCGTTACACATAAAAATGGATTTCGAAAGTCAATTTTTCTTTTCAATATCTTTCTTTTTTTTTCAGAATCCCATTTTTGTTCTTCCACCCATGCAATAGAGAGCGAATGAGAAAAGAGGGGTTTTCCCTTAAAAGATAGGCTTTGAAATAGGAATCATAGAATAATGCTGAATTCAAATGTTTATTTCTTTGTTTCTATAGTATAAGAAAAATCAATCCAATGAAATTCATGGATTTACCACAACCTCGGTTGTGACCCCATAGATAAAAATGCAAAATTTCTATCTTCGAGACCATTGAAAAAAGGCATTGAACGAGAAAGAAATCGTCCACAGATAATCAAACTATCATATGCCTTGGAAGTAATATGAGGTGCTCGGAAATGGTTGAAGTAATTGAATAGGAGGATCACTATGACTATAGCCCTTGGTAGAGTTACTAAAGAAGAAAATGATCTATTTGATATTATGGACGACTGGTTACGAAGAGACCGTTTCGTTTTTGTAGGATGGTCCGGCCTATTGCTCTTTCCTTGTGCTTATTTCGCTTTAGGGGGTTGGTTTACAGGGACTACTTTTGTAACTTCTTGGTATACCCATGGATTGGCTAGTTCCTATTTAGAAGGTTGCAATTTCTTAACGGCGGCGGTTTCCACCCCTGCTAATAGTTTAGCACACTCTTTGTTGCTACTATGGGGACCAGAAGCACAAGGGGATTTTACTCGTTGGTGTCAATTAGGTGGTCTGTGGACTTTTGTCGCTCTCCATGGGGCTTTTGCACTAATAGGTTTCATGTTACGTCAATTTGAACTTGCTCGGTCTGTTCAATTGCGGCCTTATAATGCAATTTCATTCTCTGGTCCAATCGCTGTTTTTGTTTCCGTATTCCTTATTTATCCACTGGGACAATCTGGTTGGTTCTTTGCACCGAGTTTTGGCGTAGCAGCTATATTTCGATTCATCCTTTTCTTCCAAGGATTTCATAATTGGACGTTGAACCCCTTTCATATGATGGGAGTTGCCGGAGTATTAGGCGCGGCTCTGCTATGCGCTATTCATGGGGCTACTGTAGAAAACACTCTATTCGAAGATGGTGATGGTGCAAATACCTTCCGAGCTTTTAACCCAACTCAAGCGGAAGAAACTTATTCAATGGTTACTGCTAACCGCTTTTGGTCCCAAATATTTGGTGTTGCTTTTTCCAATAAACGTTGGTTACATTTCTTTATGCTATTTGTACCCGTCACCGGTTTATGGATGAGTGCTATTGGCGTAGTTGGCCTGGCTCTGAACCTACGTGCCTATGACTTCGTTTCCC